AAAACGAGAATGGTCTTATTCGAATTCGAAGCGCTTTGTGATCTTCAACCAATTATGTGCTTCAATATAATTACCTGGCGTAAGCGCTATAGCTTGTTTCCAATACTCAGCAGCTTGATCGGACCAAGCCTCCGCAATTTCAGAATCACCCTGTAAAATGGCTTGTTCTCCCCGGTCGGAATAGGTGGTTCCTTTCCTTAGAACCGTACTTGAGAGTTTCCTACCTCATACGGCTCATAAATTGATTCTTTTTGTGTCCTATCTTAATCTACCCTATGCTAACTGAATTAGATTTCTCATAAATCTATCCCATTTTTTCTTGGGTTAACCAAAAGAAGTTAATTACATAAGTTTCAAACCCTAATTTTGATCAATAATCAGTTTGATCTTTTCTCCCACCTTCAGAAGACTGAAGCATAGATATCCCCTATATCGTTAGAATTTTCTGAAAGGTAACTATCTCGGTTTCATATATGAAATTCATATAGAATCTTTGAAAAAGACTTTTCTCCATAAGAAAAAAGAACTTACTATCTTTGGGATCTGATGCTACACCGCTGCTCAATACCTTAGTGGATCGACTCTATTACATAAGTTGATTCCTAACTTTTTTTGTCCCATATCATGACATAAGTAAGCAGTTCTTAACTGTATCGACCCAATAGCTCGCTAATTGATCTTTACGGTGCTTTCTCTATCAATTTGATCCTTTATCCATAGAGTATAGTATATAGGCCGTACTTTTTTTCTTCCTATTGTGGTTCTCGTGAAGTCTCTTTCCTTGCTACAGCTGATAAAAATCGTTGCTTTGAACGATGCATATGTAGAAAGCCTATTTATTGACTAGTTATTTACTAGCCAATTTGATCTTTTTTCCTTCTTTCTATAGTGGAGATAGTCGCACGTAATGACAGATCACGGCCATATTATTAAAAGCTTGTGGTAAGAATGGGTTTCGTTCTAGTGCACGGAAATAATATTCCAAAGCTTTTGTATGCTCTCCATTGCTTGTGTGTATAAGGCCTATGTTATAGAGTATATAACTTCGATCATAGGGATCAATTTCTGGTCGCGTAGCTTCATAATAATTCTGTAAAGCTTCCGCATAATTTCCTTCAGATTGAGCCAACATCCGTTACGGTCGTTCATTCTATTCAAAAAATCTCCGTTCCAGAACCGTACATGAGATTTTCATCTCATACGGCTCCTCCCTTCTGTGCATAGGACTAAGGGGAATAGTCCATAGAATCAAAATTGAACTATTCTCATATCATTATGAACTGAAAGGAGCTAGTATTTTTACAAGAAATCTCTAGCCAGCCTTCCCGCAAGAGGTTTTTTCTTAACACTAATCATATTAGTGCTAGATAGAAATGGTAACTCCAACAATTTCTTTGTCCTCAACGCCTCCTATTTCCAGGAATTAGTCACTTCAACGATCTTTGATGGTTATACGGGTATCCAAAGTACGAACGAGATGGATGTTTGTTGTCCCAACCATTTTGGTTAGTCCCGATACCGATAAGGAAAAGGGTAATTTATAACAAATATAACAAAGTTTTTGTGTTGTTGATTCCTATTCCTAGGTGTAGTGCTTTTTCCCCTATGCTGCCTATTGGTACTAGTGAAGTAGGATTGACCTGCAATACAGAACCTATAGGTGTAACCTTTCGCTCAATACTAAAATCGACAATTGAAGCATCTGAGGCTGCATCAATCGAGGATACACGACAGAAGGAATTGTTCTATTTCCAAACTTCACCTTCACCAAGCGTAGGTTTATTTCAATAATTTGGTTCTTTCTATCCCGAACCGCCTCTCTCTCTCGTAAGACTGAGGTGAGGGCTCAAAAAATAAGAAAAAAAATCAAATCGCACCATCTCTGTAATAGGTAAATGCCTTTTTTTCTCCTGACGTTGTCGGAATTATTCGTAATAAGATATTGGCTACAATGGAAAAGGTCTTATCAATAAAATTTCCATTTATACGAGATCTAGGCATAATTAGCAATCCATTCTATAATTCTTTTCATTCCCCTCGGGGAAAATGATCCCACAAACAAAGGAATTTTACAGTACAAAATAACATAAAAACAGAATAATTATATTCTAAGAAATAGATAGATATGGGCTTTCCGCTCAAATGGTTCCCCTTTTTATTTGGACAACGAGAGATATGAAATAATTGAATCAGATTAGATTTCATTCCTATTTTTTAGTATACCAATGAGCAGAACTATTACTATTTCATCTACGTTGAATAACTAAGGACTTTATTTTACTACGAATTCTGATAACTCGAGAAGTTTTGATTTGGTTATGATCCAAAGAGAAAAAAGAATGGAATAATCAATACATGATAAACATGATAAAATAGAGTAAGAGTAGAATAAACATACGTTCTGTTTGCATAAGGTGTATACGGCACGCTATACAATCGAAATAGAAAAATCCATGGGACGATTGATTCATGAATTTGGAAGAGATCCGTGGGGTAGCTCATGCGCGAAGTTGTTGTTAAGAAATATTAAATTGGAAAATAATTTTTCCTATGGAATCTGTGATTGGTCCTACCTGTATGGCAGTAATATGAATAACTCGCTATTCATTCAGTTTCTAGTCAATAATAAGATTATATAGGAGAGATGGCCGAGTGGTTGAAGGCGTAGCATTGGAACTGCTATGTAGGCTTTTGTTTACCGAGGGTTCGAATCCCTCTCTTTCCGTTTCTGTTAATTTAACAACGTTACCGACCAATAGATATCAAATCAAATAACAATTGATACCATCATTCCAGCAATAAGACTTTTCTCTTATTTGATATAAATTCTCTATTCCTAATTACTGTAGTACGTAAAATATAGGAAAGAGCAAAAAAGAAAAAAATCCTACTGGTGATCCATTTGTGATACGTTAATGCTAAAAATGTGGATTAAGATCCTTAGGTCTATTTAGTTCGGTGAAAAAGAGGTAAAATTCTATGAACCTATCTTTTCTTATTTTCGTTAGGTTCAAGTCTGACGAGAATAATATTCTACGACTAACAACTCGTTTATTTTCAAACCGATCCATTTACTATCTATTATTTGATTTACTACTCCTTTATATTGGAGTGAGTCAATAGTCAAATGTTTTGGCAATTCCTCGTGGGTAGATGAAGCAATAGAATTTTGAATTAGACCTTTTGATCTTTGGTTATCCTTCGTAGTAATAATATCTCGGGGTTTGCAACGATAACTTGGTATATCCACGATACGACCATTAACTAAAATATGTCTATGGTTAACTAATTGCCTGGCTCCAGGAATGGTCGAAGCCATACCCAATCGAAAAAGGATGTTATCCAAACGCATTTCAAGTAGTTGTAGTAAAACCTGACCTGTTGACCCTTTGGCTTTTCCAGCGATATGTACATATCTAAGTAATTGTCGCTCTGTCAGACCATAATGAAAACGTAATTTCTGTTTTTCTTCTAGACGAATACGATATTGCGATCTTTTCCCAGAACGCAATTGGTTTTTAAGATCACTTCCGGATCTAGGCCTTTTACTAGTTAGTCCTGGTAAAGCTCCCAGACGGCGTATTTTTTTGAAACGAGGTCCTCGGTAACGAGACATAAAGACTCCTTTTTTATTTTATTGAAATTTCATTTTACACAATAAATCGAAATTAAAACTGAACTAAAGGATAAACAAAACAAAATCCACTAAAGTACTACAAGTAAAAAAAAAATAATAAAGAAATTCTATCAATATCTGTATTTTTTGTATAGATTTTTTGTCTATGTCTATATATATTGTATATATATGTATATATATAGGATAAGGATAAGAAGTTGAGGCTCTGTTTGATGATTTCTTCGGTAGAGATCTAATTGTTCTAATTCATTATTTATTAATAGTTGATTTATTAGTTGATTTATTAATAGTTGTAAGTTACCACGACATAATAGATCAGGGATCCAGCATTTCATTTGGAGAAAAAAAGGAGAGGACGAGATTATCAATCATAGAAAAATTGATAGAGCAAAAGCCGGCTATCGGAGTCGAACCGATGACCATCGCATTACAAATGCGATGCTCTAACCTCTGAGCTAAGCGGGCTCTCGTATAACAGAAATAGTCTTACAAATAGTGTATAGGAATTCATAAAGATGTCGGATCTTTGCTATTAATCTTAGCTATTAATTTCATATGAACTACAGGAAAACTATATAGTTCATAGTTCCATAGTTACAAGTTCGAATTCGAAATTTCTTCTTAAGAAAAATAATATAACATATATTATGTATTATGAATGTATATTCTATACTAGAACTATAATTATGTATGTAGAATTTCGGTTTCGGTATATAAAATACAGTGTATATGTATACATAATATATAACATATATATAAAATTAGTAATTAGGTATATTAATTGTATATATATAATATAATGTATATATATTATTATTATATAGATATAATAAATATATATAATATAAAATATAGATAATATACTAAAAGTATATAAAAACTAAAAGTATATAAAAAAATATATTCGAAATAGATTCGAATCTTTTAGTTAAGAATATAATATACTTAAGTTAAGAATATAATAAATAGCATCATATTTCATTAATGAAAATCTATCTCTATGATCATACCAAATTAAATTGGAAATTCTGATTAGAAAAAAGAGAATTTTTCTTAAAGCTTAACTAAAGCAGTTATAGCAAATTATGCTAATTAAATTCTAGCGGATCGGTCCTAATAAAAGAATAAGATAAGGATAAAGATACAATCTAAATTAGAATGCGACATTATTCTGGTTTCATTTGGGAAAGGAGGAGGTAGGAAGAAAAAAAAGAATGAATATCGAACGTTACAGTATTCCAAATAACACTGTAAAAATGAAAGAGAGAGAGAAAATATATGTGGGATATATTTATTCATATTGAATTGCAAATACATCAATGATAGAATCATTTCTGATTGAAATAAACAAGGTTTATGCAATCCAATAAAGATGAACTGATAGAGCATGGTCAAAAAAGGAAAATATCCCCTACATTTTTCGATATAGGAATCATTATCTAATAAATTCAATGGTTTCCAAATAAATAAATGAAAGAGATGGATGAAATTACAAATGGATCGCGGTCTAAAAGAAAAAGGAAAGGGGATATGGCGAAATTGGTAGACGCTACGGACTTGATTGGATTGAGCCTTGGTATGGAAACCTGCTAAGTGTTAACTTCCAAATTCAGAGAAACCCTGGAATTAAAAACGGGCAATCCTGAGCCAAATCCTGATATTTTGATAAAACAAGGGTTTATAAAACTAGAATCAAAAAGGAAGGATAGGTGCAGAGACTCGATGGAAGCTGTTCTAACGAATAGAGTTGACTACGTTGCGTTGGTAGCTGTAATCCCTCTATCGAAATTACGGAAAGGATGGACGGATATACCTAATACGTACGTATACATACTTACATATCAAACGATTAATCATGATCCGAATCCATATCATATAAATCCATATCATATAATATATTTATATTATTAATTAGATTATTATTATTAATGTTTATTAGGAAATTCTGAATAATTGCAGAAATGCATTCCAATGGAAGGTGAACGAAGAATCGAATATTAAGTAATCAAACCATTCATTCCAAAGTTTGATAGATCTTTTGAAAAACTGATTAATCGGACGAGAATAAAGAGAGAGTCCCATTCTACGTGTCAGTCAATACCGACAACAATGAAATTTATAGTAAGAGGAAAATCCGTCGACTTTAGAAATCGTGAGGGTTCAAGTCCCTCTATCCCCAATAAAAAAGCCCATTTTACTTACTAAGCTAAGTCTTTATCCTCTTTTTGTCAGCAATGGTTCAAACAAAATTAACTATCTTTCTTTCTCATTCATTTTACTCTTTCACAAATGAATCCAACCAAACAGAAATCTTTGGATTTGATCCCATACAAATGAACATATATATATATATATAGGCAAGGAATCTCTATTATTAAATCATTTAGAATCCATATCATTATCCTTACATTTACTAAGTAATATTTTTGACTATTTTTTGATTTTACTTACTTTAATTGACATAAGTACAAGTACTCCACTAGGATGATGCACACGAAATGGTCGGGATAGCTCAGGTGGTAGAGCAGAGGACTGAAAATCCTCGTGTCACCAGTTCAAATCTGGTTCCTGACACAACAGAAAAAATGTATCGGATAGATATTCATACAAATTAATCGAGATGGATCGGGATTCAGATACATATTCGTTAATAGTCTAGAGTATGATACATATTTATTCATCTCGGTATATAGATATATACACCAGTTTTTAGAGGTCGGTAAAAAATATATGTATGGTTATGGTAAAGAACAAAGTGAGCTTATGCTTCCCTTTATTTTTTGTTTCTTTTTTGTTCGTGAATATTGTGCTTTCTCTCACTCAAAAAAATGTAAAGTCTTCATATATATATATATCAAAAAGACATATATATATCAAAAAGAGTAGTTGAAGGATAAGAATAGACAGAATGCATTTCAAACACAGTACAAATCAAATCCAATTTCTTTTCATTTATTAATTTAGTATTTTCTTTTATATTTAATTTATTCTATTTCTCCATTCTTGCTTATGTTACCTTCCTGGGTCCATCTAAGTGATGTGCGCGGTACAAAGTTCATGATGCAGAACTCTTTTGATTAATCCTATTTTTTCTGCTCATACGAACGAAATGAATATGATATTTTCCAAATTAATTGGGTAATATCAATCAAGCCCTTTTTAGCTTAGCCTATCCATAATACGAATTATAGTCCAGTAGTTATTCTCTTTCATCTAAAACGGAACGTAAATTCCTTGACTTGAATGAAATCTGGAGTCGTGTCGTATAAGTGAACATTTGTTTCTTATCATTCAATGAGCATCTTGTATTTCATAGAAATTTGGGGTAATATAATCCTTACGTAAAGGCCAGCCTATCCAACTTTCCGGCATTAAGATACGTTTAAGGCGTGGATGATTATCATAAGAGATTCCCAACATATCATAAGATTCGCGTTCTTGAAAATCAGCACTTCTCCAAATCCAGAAAACAGACGGGATTCTAGGATTATTCCTTGGAGCAAATACTTTTATGCATACCTCTTCGGGTTTATCTATACCATACTGTATTCTCGTAAGATGATACACACTAGCTAAAAATCCGCCCGGTGCTACATCATAGGCACACTGAGAGCGTAAATAATTATAACCATATACATATGAAATGACAGCAATGGAGTCCCAATCCTCGGTTTTTATTTGTAGAGTCTCTATTCCTCGGTAATCGAAGCCCAAAGATCTATGAACTAACTCATGCTTGACTAGCCAATCAGCTAAACGATCCTGCTGCATTGTCTTGATCTCTCCCACATTTGTATAAGTATTTCACATTTACAATGAAATTTGTAAAGATTGACCTCCTGTTTCTTATTCTGCACAAAAGA